GTAGTTAGATTCTAATAGGCATGAAGGAGCTAAATGAGATACGTTTTTATATAGTTATAATAACTAGAACTCTTTTAAAAAACTTACCTAAGTTTCCAGATACGAGGATAATAAAAAATACCAATTGACAGTTTGTTTTTGATTCATCAGTTATTAATATAAGGCACTAACAAAGATAGAGTGACAGAGGTAGAAAAAAAAAGATTCATCATCTGTTACATCTACTCATCCCACGATTCCGAATCAACAGACCCCATTACCGAGATATGGCAACTCTTTTTGAAAGTCATAGTAATAAGAACTGTGTCGTCTAACTTCATTCACAAAGAAATGGTGTAAGCGGAAGGGAAGGCGTGAATCCTCGATCCTAGCTAGTTTGATCTGTCGAAATAAGGTTCCCGGTTGGCTTTGTATGAAGAAGCCTATCTTTCTAGCCCTAAGTGAGCCATAGATTGTGAGTGAGCTTTCGGGGAGTAGAGATCGAGCGTAGAATACCAGTGGAAAAATTCTTTCTTTATTCAAAAAAATTTTTGAAAGGAAAAACCTTAAGGTACATTGACTAAGGCTTCAAACAGGGTAATTGATGCATAGGAAAATTTGCATGATAAGTCCAGAGATATTTCATAGAAAGTTCATTCAATAAGTGTAAGGAGGGCTGTTTTTTCCTTTTATTCCGCTCAGTTTCTTGTATTCAATAGGCCCGTTTAGCTGCGAGATCGGTACTTTCTCTTCTAATAGATGAGGTTTTCCCTAGCTTCTACAGCCATACCTATGACTTCTTCACCTTTTAGTCTCGCTACTTCCTTCCCCGAAAGGGCGTTAGATAGTTCGTTTTCTACCCGGAGTTAGAAAACTGGAATAGAACCGAAAACAAGAACAGAGACAGACACAATGGCGACAGTCGGAATAAACGGAGACAGGAATACAACCGAGACCTTTACCGAAATAGTATCATCAGTATAAGGGGTGTACCGATCCTATATTCCTTTCCTGGGGGGAATCCACTCCTACCGAAGCTAAATTAGAATATACAAAGAAGCAGAGGAAAACCGAAGCGTAGGAAAGGCTTATAATAGTAGTTAAGCGGGAAAATAAGAATAGGAGGCCATTAAACCTAAGCCTAATAGAAGAAAGAACAGACACGGGTTCCATAGTTCTTAACCAGGGGAAATCGATCGAAAGGGCCTACGACTGCAGGGAAGCAGAGGTCAAATCCTCAGCTACACCCTTAGATAGAACTCGTGTAATACCAACGAGAGGAATACCTTACACGAGTATAAAGGACCAGGCCAAAGAAGCAATAAACTGACCTACAGAGTGAGTTTAAACAGGCGATAAGCCGACTACATTGCTACCTGAAAAGCGAGCTTACGCTAATGGAGTTAAAGCAATAAATAAACCAATACCTCTCTCCTCTTGCTAAAAGGGGAATAAAGTACTACTACTGAGTTTAAAGCAAAGAAGGGGGATGAGGAAGTTCCAGGTTGGAGCTCAAACCTATAGTTAAGGGAATGCCATCCGAAGCTAACTACGATATTAGAGTTATACTAGTTATAAGGGCCTACTGATCGGAAGAGGCTATACTAAAGATTCGCAAAGGCGCCCCTACCTAGTAAGGTAGAGTTTCCCATTCCAGGGTCTTATAATTCGACCACCCTGGCTCCCAGCCCTTACTTTAGCCGATAGTCCCCAGGCTGGAAGTAGGGCAACTTCAAAAGATGATTGCACTTCGCAGCCTTAGGATCCAAAATTCCAAGAAAGGCGGTAGTTAGGCGCCGTGTCCAAAAAATATTTAATCTAGTTTTGCTTATAATCTCAAATATTATAGAATCTAAGTCTTCTAAATACAAATCCATCAAAACAAGGTAAATAAAGCTAGTATCCCTATTCGGGTTTCTTTGACTTTGAACGAATTCCTGGATTCTATCCAACTGGTCCCCCTTTGATTGGAGTTTTTGCACAGAGAAGTATACGAGGTTCCGGAGACTTCTACTATTTACCAATCGGTCAACCTTTTGTATAAGTTTCTCTCTATCAATAGGAGCCGAACCAGGGCTAAGTTCATAAAGCCTGAACGATCCCAGTGTGACCGTTGACTTACGAGCTACTAGGCTCTCTATAAAAGACAAGCGCAGATAATGAGGATGGAAAATATTTAGATCTATTCTTTCGGCTCCACACTTCGAGAGGTATAGGAAGTGTACTAAGGATGATTGCACCAATGGATCCATTATAGGATCATAATGCATATAGGCATAGTCAGCTCCGTTTTCCTCGAAATCATTCATTTGATTAAAATTGAATATCTGCGGGGAGGGAAAATCCGTTGAATTCTCCGTGTAGTTCTGATGCAATAAATCATAAAATGAGTTAAGTTCCGTTCGGTCCATGGCAGATTTTACTTCTATTCCGTTGCTAGTCTTGCGACTCATTTCATTTCCTTAAGTGAGAAAGCGGGCACTGGGTCACTTACGACCTACCGAACAAGTACCGGGTAGTGAATTCATTTCTGGTAGGTAAGATGGAGTAGCCTTCTTCTTTCTGATTTATGCTCGGCAGACTCACCCCTTATTTACATTTACAATATTTTTTTATTATTGGCATTATCTATTCTTAATTACTGCTGAATAAGGTATTATCCTTGAATCTTTAACAACAACTGCAAATAATACGAATCCCACATACCGAAATAATGCAATTAATTTAATAAAGTAAAGTAAGACCCGATCTCCATGCATGATTTCCTTATTAAGATAAATTTCTCGCATATTTGACTGAGTAAGTTCCTTTACAACTACAACAGGATTTTTCCTTTACTACTTTTACAGATATATAAAATGAAAGCTTAAAAGATAGAATTTCTAGAATATGAAATGCAAAGAAAGAACTTAACACAAACATAAAAAAGAATTATTTAAGAGAGGAAGGGTGTAATTGAGCGAGACCAAACGAGCGATATAAGCGAGTACCTAGGAAGCGGAAGCTCGACCAATGGGTAAGAGCTTAGTTGTAGAAGTGAAAGGCAGAGAGGAGTGAAGTTTTTTCTTTTTATAGGACGATTTGTCCAAAAGAGACCATGCGACCGCTTCTAATCGGCGTTTAATATCATTTTAATAAAGCAGAAGGCAGCCTTATCATCGGAAGGGATGACGGAGACACTCGAATCAGACGCAGTGTCAATCTATTCATTGTCATAGGCTGAGGAAAGGTGGTCTTCCATCGGATGTTTTTCCTTACGACCAGGAAGAAGTAAACTTCCCTCGTGAGCAGGTAGAAGAGCTCGAGCAGCAGATTTGCGTCTTTGTCTCAGGAACTTAGACTTCATTCATAAAGGCCTCCATCTTTCTTAGCAGCGGTGGGGTCAACAGACTTGAATAAAGACCCTCACTCAGGCATTATCAACCTCTTAGGAGCCTTTCTAACTCCCCAAATAGTATAGACAAAGATTACTCGACCGTAACGAAGGTCATAGCACAAGGAAGCCCCCCTTTCTCCCGTCATGATGAAGATCTTTCTTTCTTTTTTTCTGGATAAGCGCATAAACTCTTTTATGCGAGTGTAAGGTCACATGGGTTATGCCCGATACGCGGATGACATGATTATAGCATTCCAAAGTGAGGTGGAGCTGGAGTGTCCTTTCGGAGATTTTTTACGAATATGAGGAAGGCTCTTCTAGACTTGAAGTTAGAGATGACCCTTTGTGAGCTAACCCGGTGTGCCCCTAGAAAGATCCGTGTCTTAGGCTTGGTCGTCGCAATAAGACGGAAGGGTTCCCTGGAAAGAAGGGCTCCTTTAAAGCGTTGGAAGAAGAAGTTTACGCTAGAGTATTACATAAGAAAAATGGTGTTCTAAGGAAAAGAACTTGACCAACTTCCTTGATAGGTGAGGGATAATCGCCTCTTGTCTCTTTCCTGACCTACTCAATCGAAAGATGCTCACAATCGGATGCTAGTCTCTAAGTCCCTGCTTTGACTGTTCCTTATCTTAGGTCACGGTTTTTTTGGTTTCAATCCATACTTTCCCTTGCAAAGACAAAGACAAGATTTGTCCCACCCGTGGATCTGACCCCCTTGATCTTCCTCTATGATTCGCGCTTTCATTTAATAAGAAGCTCACTCGTGCCATTTGACCTCGTCCTATAAGATTCATACTTAGCTCGACGTCTCTTCTTTTCTTCTAGCACAAGAGCGGATATGAACTCAGCAGAAAGAGCGGTAATTGCTCCAACAGCTTCTTCTTGCTTACACATGTCACCGCCCCTTTCTTGAAAAAGAAGGCATTCTTGCAAGGACCGCTTATTCCTATATTATTCCTAATAGACGGCTAATGCCGCGTCTAATCTCACGAAATCTAATTTTTTATTATTCCTATAAAAGCATCCGAACTCGCATTCTAATGTGCTAGCGACCCCTCCTTTAAAGCGTTTAAGGTAAAGGCAGCAGCTCGGGAAGCTTCTGTCGTGCGTCTTCCTACTGAGTTCGAGTTCAGGTCTTTCACCTGAAAGTTCTTGCTCTTTCACTGATTACCAGCTTATGACACGCGGGTCACTAAGGCTCTACGCTTTTTGGGTGGGGGAATTTCCCCTTAATTGGAATTAGAAAGCCTGCCTTTCTTAGGTCTGATCATCGAAAGAAAGACGAAGGAGGACTGATTCTGGGCAAATCGATCGTTTATAAATAAGGATAAGGACTTTCTCTTCTTCTTATAGTTCCTAATTCTACCTGCTAGAGAAAGCTTTCTCAATCTTCAATCTCCTAAGATTCAACCTTCATTGGACCACTAAAAGCCTTTCCTCCACCACCAGCGACTACTAAGGCTTCACCCGAAATCGAGTTCTCGGTCTTACCTAGCCTAAAAGAGAATCGAATCCCTTGAGTTAACCCTTGGAGAGGAATCAGAAAGGTAGTTCCTTTGGCGAGATTCTTCCCCACACCCGTTCGGTAGTCTACTTCAGTTACAAGACTCTTTCCCCTCCGATCCGTGGCTAGCTTTGCTTGCTTCCCCCTTCCTCTGGAAAGACCTTGATTCAAAGTAAAGGAATAAGGATAGCCGAATCGCTATCTCTGGAACCAAAGTCATACTATCTTGACTTGACTAAAGTCCTAATGGTTTGACCTTTAAACCACCAACAGGTCCTATTCCAACTTCCACAGAGCCGTCGAAAGCACGGCAGAGACCACGACTGATTATCTGACCCCGGCGGGGATGGAGCAACAGATGTTTTGAGAATTCAAGAGATGGTCACGGCGAGACTACCCCTTTTATCATTACGATAGGTGTCAAGTGGAAGTGAAGTGCTGTATGCTGCAGAGGAATCCTAACAGACCAATAGAGTTGAACCTTCATCCTACATGACCCTATCAATTCAATCAGGATCTACCCGTCTATTTTCATTCTTCAATTCTTTGACAACACGAAACAAAACAAAAGAACAGCCCGTACTCTCTATCTATCCAATTTCTTACTGAACTTGACTTATCTCCGAAATATCCACCATACTGCGATGGGGCTGAGTCTGATCGATTCGGCTAGATAGCTCAGAGTTAAGGGATGTAAGGGGAAGGAGTGGTACCATTTTCATCTAAGCAAATTGAGAAGACAGAAATATCGTAAGTAACAATCGCGCAAAAGCCATAGCACAAGTTATTTTATCATTTGAATTTCTCCTCGAGTCTTTATTTTTTTGACATGTCCGATACCGTCTTAAATTATAGCATCCAATTGCTTTCCGGATTAGCGTTACCTGCGGCTGTCCTAATCTTAGCCAGCTGGCGAGTCGCCCGGCTACGCAATTTAACAATCCACAACTATACGGAGAAAATGGATGAGTCAGTTGCAAATACCATAAAGGAGCAGTTGAGCGAAAGAGTCATAACGCCGCTGTTTACCAATAATAATGTGGTGTTGCCGCCCGGAAAGAATGCCTATGACGTCATAGACGCCTTAGTGCCGGGGGACAATGTGCAATTGCTTGCGGCGATGTATCACGATCTTTGTTGGCTGGGCATTGAAAGTAATACGTACCTACTATTACTACAAGCTATCAATGCCAATTGAATCAATGTTATTAGCTGTGAATTCGAACTGGTATTTTCTGTTTTGTCGAGAGGAAGGATCCAAATGCCCCATCAATAAAGTGAGGGCTTTCCGGACCTTCCCCAACCCTCACTCCCCCTTTTTCAAAAAGAAGCCCCGCTCAACAACCCTCTCTGATAAGGAAGAAAACGAAAGAATCTCAATTTTACGACAAATCCGGTACGATGGCTGTTCTCCACTAACCACAAGGATATAGGGACTCTATATTTCATCTTTGGTGCCATTGCTGGAGTGATGGGCACATGCTTCTCAGTACTGATTCGTATGGAATTAGCACGACCCGGCGATCAAATTCTTGGTGGGAATCATCAACTTTATAATGTTTTAATAACGGCTCACGCTTTTTTAATGATATTTTTTATGGTTATGCCGGCGATGATAGGTGGATCTGGTAATTGGTCTGTTCCGATTCTGATAGGTGCGCCTGACATGGCATTTCCACGATTAAATAATATTTCATTCTGGTTGTTGCCACCAAGTCTCTTGCTCCTATTAAGCCCAGCCTTAGTAGAAGTGGGTAGTGGCACTGGGTGGACGGTCTATCCGCCCTTAAGTGGTATTACCAGCCATTCTGGAGGAGCAGTTGATTCAGCAATTTCTAGTCCTCATCTATCTGGTATTTCCTCCATTTTAGGTTCTATCAATTTTATAACAACTATCTTCAACATGCGTGGACCTGGAATGACTATGCATAGATCACCCCTATTTGTGTGGTCCGTTCTAGTGACAGCATTCCCACTTTTATTATCACTTCCGGTACTGGCAGGGGCAATTACCATGTTATTAACCGATCGAAACTTTAATACAACCTTTTCTGACCCCGCTGGAGGGGGAGACCCCATATTATACCAGCATCTCTTTCGGTTCTTCGGTCATCCAGAGGTGTATATTCCCATTCTGCCTGGATCCGGTATCATAAGTCATATCGTTTCTACTTTTTCGGGAAAACCGGTCTTCGGGTATCTAGGCATGGTTTATGCCATGATCAGTATAGGTGTTCCTGGATCTCTTGTTTGGGCTCATCATATGTTTACTGTGGGCTTAGACGTTGATACCCGTGCCTACTTCACCGCAGCTACCATGATCATAGCTGTCCCCACTGGAATCAAAATCTTTAGTTGGATCGCTACCATGTGGGGGGGTTCGATACAATACAAAACACCCATGTTATTTGCTGTAGGGTTCATATTTTTGTTCACCATAGGGGGACTCACTGGAATAGTTCCGGCAAATTCTGGGCTAGACATTGCTCTACATGATACTTATTATGTGGTTGCACATTTCCATTATGTACTTTCTATGGGAGCCGTTTTTGCTTTATTTGCAGGATTTCACTATTGGGTAGGTAAAATCTTTGGTCGAACATATCCTGAAACTTTAGGTCAAATCCATTTTTGGATCACTTTTTTCGGGGTTAATCCGACCTTCTTTCCCATGCATTTCTTAGGGCTTTCGGGTATGCCACGTCGCATTCCAGATTATCCAGATGCTTACGCTGGATGGAATGCCCTTAGCAGTTCTGGCTCTTATATATCTGTAGTTGGGATTTGTCGTTTCTTCGTGGTCGTAACAATCACTTCAAGCAGTGGAAACAACAAAAGATGCGCTCCAAGTCCTTGGGCTGTTGAACAGAATCCAACCACACCGGAATGGATGGTACAAAGTCCTCCAGCTTTTCATACTTTTGGAGAACTTCCAGCTATCAAGGAGACGAAAAGCTCTGTGAAGTAAAAGAAAAAAAGGTCGCCGATTGCTACTAAGAACCTAACAGAACTTTTCAAAATTGAAAACGGATCAGTCGACCTGGTCTACGAATCTATTCTAACTATCAACGAATTCTTCAAATTTTAGGCGGGATGGGGATTGTAATTATTTATACTTCTCGAGGTATAATGACAGACCGGGAGGCTAGATTCGAAGGAATCGGCGGATCAATTTTGTGTTATATATGGTAATCCTTCTGATATCCGAATTAGATCCTAAATTTACTATTTGTGAAAAAAAGAGAAAGGGCGGGTTGTATAATATCACTCCTCCCCCATTAGTTGATACTTCAAGGAGGTTTTACCCGGAATGAAAGAAAAAAAAGAAACTGGTTCACGTAAGAATGGACGTCTTGGTTCACGCAAGAGTGCACGTAGAATACCAAAAGGACTTATTCATGTTCAAGCAAGCTTCAACAATACCATTGTGACTGTTACAGATGTAAGGGGTCGGGTGGTTTATTGGGCCTCCGCCGGTACTTGTGGATTCCGGGGTACAAGAAGAGGGACACCATTTGCTGCTCAAACTGCAGCGGGAAATGCTATTCGTACAGTAGTGGAGCAAGGTATGCAACGAGCGGAAGTTATGAAAAAGGCTCCTGGTCTCGGAATCCCATCTTCCAAGGTCAGGAGCCACGGAGCCAGAAGACCGTTCGACGATCCTACTTCTGATGTCATCCCCTTCTGTTCCCTCCCTGTTGAATATCCCAACTATTCTCTATCCAATTCCGGGATGCTAACTCGATTCGCCCTTGCCTCTACGGGATTACTACCTTATATAAAAAAATATAAAGCACCAAAGGTAAGCAGTTCCCAGTCGAAAGAGAAAATTCTTCTTAGCAGTTAAACAAGTGAATGGAATTTTTTTTCCCCCTATCGGTTGACTGGGCTTCCCCAGTGTCATCATCGACCCGCTCCTGCACCATCTCATCCTTAGTGAATAAAAAAGGGTGCTTGTGCTTCTTAAGTAGCATTTACTTACCTTCTTCATCGAAGGCTTCCATTGATAGGGAACTGTTCTATCTAATGTGGCATTATCACGTGCGGCAAGTGTTTCTGCCTCATCCCCACCCCGATGGCTATAGTCGAGCAGAAATGACTTATCTATTTAGTAGCTGAACCAAAGAGAAAGTAAGCCCCGTCGCTATCACTACAGCCTTTCACTTTAACCGGGCATAGGCCCTCTTTCCTAATTCATCTACGGGTCTTATCTTACAAGCACCAGAATGAGAGAAGGACTTCCTGGCTTGACTTTCTCACATAAAAACTTCATTAGTATAGATCTGTAGCCCGTTCTGGGTCTTTAACCGAAACTGGGACTAGGCATGGAAAAGCTCGATCAACGTCCTTCTCTCCCGAGGTTCGAAATGCGGAGGTACCTTTACCGTCACCTGCTAGCTCTGTCCGCCACGGGTTAGCGACATAAAGTGCGAATAAAGGTTCATCGGGACATTTTCTTCCACAACTGAAGCCCTTATTATCCCCGCAGAGCCTCCAAAGGAAGTAAAGACTACAAGTCCCTATGGAAGTTCCTTGCCCACTTCTTGGCATCTGCCTTTATTATGTTTCGTGTCCGCAAATCATATTCATGTCCGACCCCCCTTCTCTGTTGGCGAATCGACTTCAGCTCCTGTACTTCTTTCTTTAGGGCCGTCTAAAAAGTATTAAGTTCTTTAAATATCTTCGGCTCCTTTTGAAGCGGAGAAAGGGTGAAAGCTAATAATAGCTTTTTTTCCATAACTTACTTGGAAAATGGAAACTCATGCCTTTCCTTAATCAGTTACTTGCCTCCTTCTGCTACTATTGATTCAATTCCAAAGATGGAGGAAGTGTTACCCAGCGTCGAAGTGAAGTTCCTTGTCTCAGCGTCCTTCTTCCTATTGGAAGGGCCCTATTACTTTGGCAAAGAAGGCCCTACCTCAGACATTCAATCAACCGGTTTAGACAAAAAGTAGGGCAAGTCATCAGGTATCAAACTAGGGCATCGTCTCTTGGGCTTTTGAATGGCTACCGCCTAATGTGTCATTTGACCTCAGTCATTCCAGGCAAAAGGATCCGTTCCTGGACTTAGGTTAGGGCAAGAAGGCTACGGTTAAAAACCACCGACATGTCAAGATCAAAATTCGAAAGGTAGATCATTTCCGTAACGCTTTCGCGGAAAGGTTCGGTCTTTAATCTATATCAATAGCAAACCAACCGAATCGCTGCCTTTAAGGGGGAGTACTGCTTATGGCTTTGTACAGGTAAAAGGCAGTATTCCACAATGTCATGGGGGCTAAGCTTGTCATAATGTACCGGAATTGGGTATTTCAGGGGATGGTGAGTCATCTAAGGGATTTGGCATTTGAACAAGAACCTTTGAGCATTTCCCAATCAATAGGAGTTTGATTTATGAGTCCAAATGAGCTCGTGAAAATAGTAACTCGTCTTTCCGCCCTGGTCCCGCGAAATAAGTAAGACTTAAAAAGTCCAATGGAAATAGAATAGGTGCCAGTATCCATAGGCTTGTAGGTATGAGTTCGGATGTAGGCTGTTCTCTAGCCATAGAGAACAGTCGTCTCAGGAATCGTTTAGAGTGTTAGCAGATTTCCTTAGCGAAAAAAAGGGGAAGTCACTTGTCTCTTCGATTGACTTTCATTCAATATCCCATTCCCGCTGCATCGGCTGGTCAAAGATCACCCCAAAATTGATTCAAAAGCTGCGGTTGGCATGGCAGTGTGAGGTGCTCGTCGATCTCTCCGAACCGTTATACCCCAAGCCACGGCGAAACAGCCCCAGCGCAAGCAAGCTTGGCCGCCCAGCGTCCTCAAATCATTCAATGTCATCAGCTGAGAATGTAGATCAGTCATCAATAAGTAAGGCCCAGAGAGCACACTTACATTCATTGCCATGTTCGATCTGAGTACAATCGAATTGCTAAGTTACAGCTACTCCTAGTGCGAAGAAAAAGAAAGAAAAAAAAGGGACAACAGTGTGTTGTGGTCGCGTACCCTTTGCACAGTGTTCTCTTTTGACTTTTAGACCTCCACCCCCTCTGCCACCATTCAATAGGCTTGACTTTATAGCTTCTTCTTGCTTGAGCTGAGCACGTAAGCCAAGCCTTCACTTACTTATTCGTAGACTCTTCTGGAATCTCCATCTCCTCGTCGCACTTGTCAATCCGCCTTTCAAGAATATCTTGAATAATAGATCCAGAAAACCGATGGAACAACCACATCACCCTAATCATGAGGAAATGCGCTATGCTATAATATCGCCCAAAGAGCTTCGGCCTTAGCTTTTGCAAAGCTTCTTTTCCCTTTCCTTTTTGCACAACCTCTTCTGTTATAGAGTCCAATCGCGAGAGTCTAAACATTGTTGCACTGGTCCGAGTTCGCCTGCCTTCTACTTAGTAGGTATGATGGGTGAACCGAACCGAGCCCCTATTAGATTAGACGGAGCATCGTTGGCTGGAATAAAAGCACAATAAGTTGCTTTACAAAAGGAGTCCTTAGTATGTGTCAAAACCGTTATAGTACTACTACACCCAAGTCTCGTACTCGAACTGGCAAGAACGGCCCAGCTTGCTGGCTGACTATTACCTGCTTACTTACTGGCTGACTTGGCAGCTGCCTTGAAAGCCTATTCCGATGGCGAGCAGTTACGATGGCACCTTCCTAAATAAGTTATCTAAAAGTCAGTCTTTCTTTTTGTTTTCAACGATCTAGTGCTTGGTCCTTCACCTTTATGAGTAGGACTGACTCCGAGAATAGAATCTTATCCCCGCCGACTAAGCCCGGACTCTTTCGCATCGCGCTAATTCAGTGCCAGCCGTTGGTGAAAGACCTGCATGGAGCCGAGCCCTTCTCACCTACCTGCTTTGGGGAGAGTTTGATCCGGACAAAACTAGTGGGTGTTGCCTCCTCCATCCCACTCTCTTGCTTTCATATGCAGCTTTCCTTGATGCAGCAATAAATAGTCCTTACTTTCCTGAAAGCTTACTAAGGAGCGAGCTAGGAGACAGTCTTATTCATAGCACAAGGGCAGATGGCATGGCTTACTCTTTTGGCTAGTAGTAGTTCGGAGAGTCCTCCTCCGGCTAGCATGCAAATGAATAGATGATGATGCGGGCGGGGTATGCAAGTTAGGACTGATTGAATTTGTAGCACGGGTAGACGCGTAGGATAGTAACTACTCTTTTCCGGATACAGCACGAGACGAACCGTTCAATCCATGGGAGCAGTTGAGGGTGCTAGCCTGGCAGGAGTGGGAGAGCTTGGGCAGTCTTAGTGAGTAGCTTGCTGTCAGCATCTCGGAATTTAAAGAAAGGTTCAGACGGCTGAGTGCAACCAAGACAGGAGCTAGCCTCTTATCTTAAAAGCCTTCCTTCTTGCTTGCGAGAAGGCTTTCTTGCGTTCTTGCTTAGCTTATTTCAAAGGGGAGGCAGTGGACCAATAAGCTAGCAGTCCCAACCAAGACAGGAGCTAGCCTCTTATCTTAAAGGCTATCGATTTCCTCCTTGAGGAGCAAGGAAGATCAGAGGTCACACTGGAAAGCCCCTATTGAGTAAGATTGCTCGCTAGTTGCCATCAGTTCAATCACTGAAATCTAGAAATCAGTCTCATTTCACCATTAGGGAGAATCAACTTTATCCATTTCAATCTCTGTCATCGAAGGAAAAAGGGCTAGCATCATTTATGCATTGGGGAGATAGAACTTTTGAAATGAAAGATCAACTCTTCGAAGGGAAAAGCTCAAGTGTGAAATTACAGCTATATTGGCATCGACTATGTCTCTCATCGGTTCTCCAGCATGCGAGTTCATTCAGTATCGAAGTCAGCTAGCCAATGTTCGGATGGTGAACTCTTCCAAGTCTGTAACGAAGCTCGTATGGTTCAATGCCTCCTTCAACTAAGTTAAATCGGTGCCCTCTTTTGCTATGAGATGATTAGACTGCTAGGCTCGTATAACTAACCCCTTAGACACTAGATTGAGTCCAATTAAGCTTGACCTACTTCCTTCATCCACTCTTTGACCAAATAAGATACTAGTAAATGAGGAGAGTCGGTACATACCTTCTACCCAGCTACCCCGAAATAGAAGAGAGACTACCTAGAAAGAGGGGTCCCTAGTATGTGATCGAGTCAAGTCTCCAATACTTCTGCTGAGAGAAAGAGAGTCTATTGAATGGTCTACCTTTAAGACTTCTAAGTCCAGTATACAGAGAGGGGAAGGGCTGGGTTCGTAAGCTGCAAGAAAGGAGAGAGAGGCAGGCTATCTATTTTGGAAGTCAGTGTATTTGGTCGTCCAGTTCTTCCTATGGACTAAGGGGGGAGGAAAGGGTCCTTAGGTAGGGCAGCAGCTGCGAGTGTTCGCATTCAGCTGGATAATATCTACGATAAGGGCTGATTACTCAAACGCCGTGCCCTATTTTATCGGTATATGCTTGCAAGGGTGGTTAGCCCTGTACTTGGCCAGGCAGGAAAGCCTCTGAAAGCTCCTCAAACGACGGAACAGTCTTAGAGTCGGAGATGGTTGTAACAAAAGCTTCAAAGGGCTTTGTAGTGAAAACTACATCCTTTGGGGACATAGAAGAGAGTTGATAGCAGCCAAGGCATCAACCATAGACTTCAGTTCCCGTAAATAGGCATCCATAGGCTTGTTACCTTTCCTGTTATTCTGAATATCGAACTTCAATTTCATTTCTTTAGCCGTGGACTGATCAACAAATCTTTGCTCTAAAGCCATCCAAACATCCATATATGTTATATTGTAGACTTCCGTCAACATGTCCACTGAGAGTGTCGCATTCAACCAAGAGCGAACACTTTGATCCGTTCTCACCCAAGCACTATAAGCGGGGTTGAGCCCTTCCTTCGGCATCACTGATGAATTGAGGGGAACATGGGAAGGTCCCCTACACATAGCCCATAAAATCATTACTGATGAGTATAGGTTCAAACTGCGATTTCCAGAGAAGATAGTTGCGTCAGTCTAGCTTTATGGATACGAGATGCGTGCAGCAAGAAGGGGTGCAGGTGAGAAGGATGATGGGTTCTGGTAGGTGGAAGGGAAAGATTGAGGAGATGCATTGGAAGACATGGTGAGAAGGCAGCAGAGGGAACCGTGGTATATACCTGTGGGGAAGGCATGAAAACATGACTGGGGGGCAGTGGAATAGATGCCGAGGGTCCTGCAGTCGGTCCATGAACCTAATAAGAGGGCAACACAGGTTTCGGGTTCACAAAGGACAACGAACCAGATGCAGTGGTGTAGGACTGCAAAGCCGTAGCCTGTGACAGCGATGAAGACTCGATGCTTGAGTCTGTCATGAGTGAAGATGCCACTAGGGAAGCACTGGGAACGGCAGAAGACAGACCAGTAGTGGAGGCAGGAAGAAAAGTAGAGTTCTCAGAGGAAGAAGGAGCTGTTGAGTCAGATGTGGCATTAGACTTCAAATAGGTTCTTCTCGAAGTGCTCATTAGTAAGCCAAGGATGTTCTTTCCACAAGGCAAAGAGTCCGTTCATGGTAGAAGTCCTTTCAACTAAGAATGCACCTTTTTACTCATCCGGATTTACCTATCATATTGGTGCTCCAGAAAGAAGATTGGATTCGACAAGAGAGAGGCAACCAACAGGCTGTGCTCAGTCTTTTCAGAATCGGATTGGACTGGAGAAAAGCAATTCATGCAGAATCGGACTGGAGAATGCCATTAATTGCTATATGAAGTGGAATAGCCAGATGCGAACTGGTGTTACCAGCACAGGATGCAAATAGGTAGCCCAGACGAGGTCTTTCATCCACTAGTACGAGGAAGGTTAAGGAGCTGGGTGCCTGCTGTTGGTAATGTTGCTACTGTTATGTGCTTTTCTATATGCTTGATCTTGAACGTGAATCTCACTGGTGGCTTATTCTTATTGGCATCAATCTTACTGCTACTTAACCAGGATTCTTATTTTGTTGCTGGATTTGGGTGATTAGCAAAGAGATTTTTCGTTATTGTTGTTATTTCTTCCTATTTAGTCTTAACTGCTTTACATAGCATCTGGGAAGAAGTGTGGCATGGAAATTCTGGTGGTGCTTGGAGATTTGTGGACCAGACTGGTTTTTTGCAGTAAAAAATGGGGCTCTTCTTATTCTTACATTTCCAACATTTCCAAGCCATATTCTTTTCAACCAGTTTGTGTGGAGCTACACGAAGCAGAAAGACACAGCACCTCTGCCGACTCTTCCTCTGAATCCGCCGACCATCATAATTACCGATGTGATTAAAGTAAAACTTTAATATAATATTAGGGCTACTGGGAGTTATTTATTCCTTGACTCAATATCTAATATCAAGATTGAAATACAGCTAGAGCTGCAGAAACTTTTTGCCTTTTTTTTTTGCTTTTAGAACGGAGAGGGAAGCTCAAGTGAAGTCTGGTATGGCAGAAAAAACCATTTTTTATAATAATAACCATAGTTAGTAGTTCGAATGGAATTTGTTTAGTAGCCAAGAGAATGGAAAGCAGAATGAATTGGCATTCTGTGAAAATAAGTAGACTCGCCATATCTGGCTTAGCAATGAATTTTAAAAAGGCTCTTACCTTACCACATGGGGTAGGCTAGCGAAACCTAAACAAGAAAGAGTTCAAATTACATCCTTAGCCATGGATGGAAAAAAATCCGGATATTGAAAGTGTTCAGTGTCTTGTCGTTGAAGGATTCTCTTTGAACGAATCCGATTTGTCACTGGTGAAGAATCTTTGATAGTGGCATAAAATGCACATGAAAAAAGAAAGACACCCTTTAGAGAAAGATACAGGATTGAACTGAGCTCGAGGCCCATCGGTAGAGGAAGATGGATTGAATATTGAGGAATTGGACTTGGCATTCTTGCTATCTCTTGAATGCTTTGATCCATCTAAGCCCATTGACAAGCAGGAAGAGGATAAATTGGGGGACTCATGGGATAATTATGGTTTTGAAGATACTGAATTGCAAAGCCCACTTGATGGTTTGAAAAGCCCACGTCCGAGTCCAAAATGGAATGACTTGGGAAGAGTTGATGGGGGACACGGAGATTTCCAAGGAAAGCCCAAATGAAAACAAATAAGAGTGGTCGTGGAGAAGGGGACTCGTTGTACTGAAAAAGCTATTGCTAGTGCTGTACTGACTTATTCTATACCGGTCTTAGTGGACTAACAGAGTGAGCTGGAAAGGGGCTTTTCCGTCTTTCCGGGGAAATCTAATCAAGAGAGCTAGCTTCGGTCTCACTCCGCTCACCTAAGAAAGGACGGAGCTGTCGAGTGAGGATTGGCCGAGGGGATGTCATGATGTACCTGGGTACAAATCCGCCAATAAAAAAAAGACAAGTAGAAGCCAGTGAAAGAGGAGTAGGCAGGGCTAAATAGTGCCAGTAGGGTACGTAAACGAGGACAGATCACATGGTTTTGTACTGGTCAGCTTTGAGCTGTCGAGTAAGGAGTGCTCTATCTCTTAAGAAAGGGGCTTTGGAAACCTGACTTATTAGACGAGAAAGGGCAGTACTCTCTGATGTGCGTTCTATTATGGCCTCCTATTCCTGAGGGAGTGATCGGAATTAAGCCGCGTGGCGATACCCGAAAAAAACAAAGGACTATTTGATTCCCTTTTTGGGCAGGGCCCTTCGTACTCCAATCCGTACGAAGATAATTATTCAGCACACTAAAATCGAGTGGATCTGCTTACATATTCATGAAAAGCCGGGGTTGAAACATGTTATGAAACTAAGACAACAATTATTACTAATAATAAGAAAGAGTTAAGCGCCTCCAAGGCCTATAAATAGAAGCTTCTTTCAGTCTATATTTTCAAAGAGAGAGGTAGAAGTCAGAAAGAAAGACTTTCAGTAAGACTTAATGGATATCATTGCCGGAAGACTCGCAACAATTCAGACTGAAATCCATCAAGTGGAACAGCAGAAGCTCCAATGTGAGCAAATGCTTGGTCTGTTCTGGGAGCATCCGCCTGCTCTCGATCCTGAGGACGTAGGCAGAAGGATGCAATTTTTACGGGACCGAATTCGAAGTCTCGAAAACCAAAAGAGGGCCCTCCTCGAGGAAGAAAAAGACTTAATTGTTCGGGCCGCCACCCTCGGTGCCGGGGGAGACTAGAATAGAAGAGTCCGCCGACTCTTTCTATAAGATTGAAATAAGTGTCTGTAAACGCAAAGTAGTGTGTTTTAATGTATGGTCTTCCTTTTCTTTGTTTGGTTTTCTTTGTTGTGTTTGCATGTATGGGCCAAAACCTAGTCTAAAGTGTTCAATGCTTATGTTAAAAAAAAGACTTTTTCGTCTGAAATCACTTTTTTTCTATTTATATAAATACTATTATGACCTTAATGAACTGATCGCTTGCTCTTGCTCCATTCTCCCTTAAAGCTATGGAATACCTTACTTACACAAGGAAGCATTCAACATCCTAAATAGAACTCTTTAGAAAAAGTCTCTCTTTCCTTTGACTTTCAAACAGACTGAAGTCGATTTGTTTGCAACCATGCACTTTCTCCTGCTCCAAGGCAAAAGCATGTTAAACCGCTAGTAGTTCTCTAAAGGGTACCATGAGTGTGTAGGTACCCGGAATCTTGGGTTATTTTCTTCTGGGATAGTTTGGACTTTGGCTTTTCTTCCTTTCCTAC